ATCAAAAAGCATTCTATGAATGAATTCCTTCATAGCCTTACTTAATAGATAGAGTAGAGAGAAATGGGAGTAAGCCTTTGGTATTCTGTTCTTATTGCTTAGTTCCTGTCTATCTCTATCTATCCAAATTTCCCCTCTTTGCTTCTTTTGTTTGAAATAGGACCGGGCCGGGTATAATCCGGTTGTAAAGAAAGAAACCCCCGGAGTGGTTCATCGTCAAAAGAAGGGTTGTAGCATTTCCTATTGATTTGTCTAGGGGATGTAAAAGAGGGCTTTCTCATCTAAAGGCAGGGGGGAGCTTTCTCACTATACAATGACCACTACGAACGAAGGACCAACGACGATGAAGGAAGAGAAGGAGGAGGAGTAGGAGCTAGCCTTTGTAGAGGCGGAATCGAATGATTACGAGATAGACAATGAGACAAAGGAGAGCACTTAGACAATTCACTTTGAGTACAGGGAAGTCTGCTGGTAGGAATTCTTCAGGACATATTACGGTTTTTCACCGAGGGGGTGGGTCGAAGCGATTGCAGCGAAGAATTGATCTGAAACGAAGCACTTCGTCTATGGGCATTGTAGAAAGGATAGAATATGACCCTAATCGTTCTTCTCAAATCGCTCCAGTACGATGGAAAGGGGGGGCCCACCAGAGGAAATGCAAGACGATAGAAGAGTTCGCTCCGCAGCGTAAGATACTGGAATTTACCACGACCACCATCCGCGGTCCATTTGCGTTCTCTTCCCTGCCCGGGAAGGTGGATCAAAGAAAGGTAGCTTGCTTCTCTCCTAGACTGATGGCGACTTATGTAGTGGTCGGCCTTCCCACCAGAATGCCTTCTTTTTCGAAGAGCCCCTTTACTAGTACTAGTAAGGGCGCAGAAAGCAAAAAAACTTGCGCGAAGGACGTTTTCTTCTCTGCCTTCTCCTCTCCAAAGGCCAAGGGAGAGACTGCATCCCTTTCCTTCGGTAGCTCTTTTGGTTTCCCAAGGATAGCGGTAGCTGGGGCAAAGCCCGCTTTCTTCGCTCCGCGAATGAGAGAGAAAGTCAGAGGAAAAAACACGATCTCTCTTTGCGAGATCCGAAAGTGGAGAACGCATAGCATTCTCTGGGCACATAGGATCAAAGGTAAAGCAGCGCTCTCTTGGCAGAGGCGGCAAGAGACTTTAGGGCTTGTTGGAGCTTCTGAGCATAACGAATCGAAGCCGAAGACGGATCAAGGCTTTTATACCAAGGCGATAGACGAAGGGCCGAAGGATGGAACGTGCAAAGTCGATCGTGCACCTGTCGTGTGACCCGTTGGTCCTAAGCAATGTCTTGCGCGAAGCGACCCACCTAGAAAGAGCTCTCCTTTATGTTAGGGGGGCACTAAAATGGAACTTCGATCGGATGCGGGTATCAAATCCCGCCGCTGAGATGTCCAGCGGATTCCTGGGCCTTGACGAATGGCCGGCCACCTTTTACGTTAGAAGAGCAAAAGGCCCAGGGCATAGCAGGATGAACCAATGTGAATGAGTGTAAGCTTCGTTGCCCGAACACGATTGGTGCTGACCACACTAGGTGCTACCGTGGTAGCAAGAGAGGCCAGGCGGTGACAATTGATAGGTTGTCACTGAGCATTCCTAGTCACCCGGGAAGAAAGGTCAAATGGCAAGGCAAGGCCATACGCCCGTTTGGCTCCTCGCGGAGTATAGCTCACATCCAAACATCTGATTGGGGAACGGGGCAACGCCCATGAAGCTCCGGCGGAAAGGGAAGGCCTGCCAGGCCGTATGCCCATGGGTGCAGGATTCTTCGAAAAGGCGCGGGCTGACTCGGAGACCTGGGACCTTGGCTTAGCAACGAATGAAGGGAAGCTCGAAGAGCTTTCTCCGCCAGCGGCTTATGTAGTGGTCGGCCTTATAAAGCTCGCTAAGCTTCGCTTCGCTCCCCCCTATCCTTATTAAGTGGAAAATAGTAGTCGGCATTCTATAAGCGACTTGCCGAGTCTACGAAGCTTTGCTTCTTCTAGTCGGCCCGTAATGCCTCCCTTCATTTGCTTGCCTCCTTCCAGCTCAGAATGCCTAATGCCTATTATCTAGTGCTAGAAGCTAACCGCCAGAAGCTCACCCTTCGGGTGTCGCTTCCAGCGCAGGAGGCCAAGCATTCTGCTAGACGTCCCGGCCTGGGAGCCCCGTTCGCCTTTACTTTATGAGTAGTACTTAAGTAGCTAAGTTTCCAAAGGTGAACAGCCCCCTGTCCTTTATGTAAAGGGCTTCTCAGAAAAGTAAGGAAGGACGCATTCGAAAGGCCGATCACTATATCATAGGCATTCTGGTGGTAAGACCGACGACTACACTAAGGAACAAGTAAGCTTGACTGAGCAAAGAAGTCAAGGAACGAAGCTGCTTCTCTAATAGCCCTGTTGAATAGGAGGGCGAAGGCTTTTTGAAAAAGTGTTTTTTGTCTTGTAAATGCATTTTTTTCTATTTAGAGAAAGGGGGCTTCAAGTTCTTAGGAAGAGCCGTACGAGGCAGCTCACGTACGGTTCGGGAGCCGAGCCCCAGCACAGGGGCTTAGGTCAACACTTATATAATAGCCAGTCATCAATTGGAAGCGGGCAAGATGGTGATGAATTGCGATTGGTCTAAACCTTCGACTGGCGACTTATTGCGACCTGCCCAGAATGCCTGTCCCTTTATCTTACCTTAAGAAGAAAGAGGGTGTCTTCGTACGACCAATCCTTTCCTTTGCTCTCTTTGCACTTCGGCATCCTTTTATGTATAGGTCAGGAGTGGTTTTTTTTTCCTTTCTTGCCCGATACATCTTTTGTCGAGTCCACTGTTGGGGAGGATGGGGGATCCCTGGTCTCATTCTATATGGGACCAGCGAGTCCTCTTCCGACCTCTGCTGTCTCTTGGGCGGGTTTCAAGACGAGATGGATCCAATTGAAGTGGATTCTCTTTTTTTTGGCTCTTCTTCGTCTTCCCGCGCACCTATCTCAGGCGGGGCCGATACGGCTGCTGGATGCTTCTGATCAATAGAACAAGAAGAGGAGTCAGCCAAAAAGAAAGATCACCAAAAGTAACGACCACCAAGATACGCATAGTAATTAAATCTTTTGATCACCCATTTAAGGTTAAGGAAAACCTTTTTTTGGGGCTTCCGCCTTACACAAGGAAGATTGGATTGCCTGAATCACGAGTCTTATATACTGTGTTACGATCACCTCATATTGATAAAAAGTCCAGAGAACAATTTGAAATGAAAATCAAGAAACAATTTTTGGTCATAAAAACAGAAACGCATGAATTGCGCAAGAAGTTCTTTCGGTTAAAACGCCGTGCGACTCGGAGGACATAAGACTTCTTGGTCAAGCCAAAAAGATTTCCGACTGGATGCTCCTACCCCACCATGCCTGTCCTTTTACCTTACCTTAAGAAGAAAGAGGAGGTATGAAGCGTGGGAAAGAATGCAAGAAGTGTATGATACAACAGGTAACCTTAAGGGGTGGCGGCAAACCTCTTGATTGATCAACGTGAGTGAACTGTGCTTAGACGCTTCGTAAAACCGCACCGATCTACGAGAGGAGCTGATAGATGAGTAGGCTTCCTCTTTCGATTCACGGAATGTGATCTGGGACACGATGGGAGTTTGCGTGTCTCGGTAGGAAAGAGATCACCGGAGTATAGCACAAGATCGCCTTTTCTTGCTGCCATGGGGTCGACCTGTGAACAAGGTAAACCCAATGGGAACCAAAAAACGGGGGGTACCGCATTGGGCAGAAGACGATCCAAAAAGCGGAGGCTCACCCAGCTGAAGGAAGGAGCTTTGGAAGCTTACCTTATTATTAAAAGGGAAAGGGGCAACCTATCTTACTAATAAGAAGAAAGGGGGTGAGATAGGCAAGAGGTAGCTTGCTTCCAAGCCGGCCCGGCCGCGAGGAATCAAGAGATCTTTTCCGGTGCTGACTTGGATCTCGGGTGACGGAATAAGGCGGCCAGAAGCGACGAGCAGTCGCGGTCGAAGCTTGGCTACAGCGAAGCGCTTACCAAGCGCGAAAGAAAGGGCCTTCGCCACTTGAGCCGTATGCGAGGGAACTCGCACGTGCGGTTCTTAGGGGGGGAGAGCTAGTAGGAGCCATCCCATCTCAATAGCGTATATTTGGAGCTCAATATGAAATTTTATTTTCTTGCAAGACCCGTTCGGATAAGGGAAAATTCCAGAGATTGCTTCGAAGTAAGATCCTTGCGTTGACCCTTTCCTGAACCAGAACCGGGGGGGGGTGAGAGGAAAAGGTGATCAAAATGTCCCATCAATAAAGTGAGGGCTTTCCGGACCTTCCCCCCCCCCTCACTCCCCCTTTTTCAATAAATAATAAATAAGCCCCGCTCCCTAAGGCTAAGGGGGCCCCTCTCTGATAAGGAAGGATAAGAGCAATCGGCCGAATGATTGTTATTCCACTTACAGTTAGAGCGCCTCTATCGAAGCAGAACAAGTCTAAGAATCCAGCCCTGGTTTTCGGGAATTCCATTTCGATCCAAATATCCGAAGTCAGTCTTGGAGCTGGTAGGGGCGGACATACCAACCTATCCACTGAAAGATGAGATGAAGGAGCAGAAGGGACAGCATGACAGGGGGAATAATTTTGGATTGATGCGGGAGCTCTACTCACTGGGATGACCAAAGGAGGTCCATTCCAAGGAGGAAGGGGTTCTCTTCCGAAATAGTTGACTGCATGGACCTCTGTTGCCTCTTTGATCTTAGAGAGGTCAGCAGACAACCTTGTCGGTTACCCCCGGGATAAAGGCTATTCTTTTTTCTAAGGTAATGCCAGGTTCTGAGGAGGAGACTGAGTCTGTGTTCGGACACACTTTCTCTCTCTCCACCATAACAAACTTTGCCGAAACGTCGACCGCAATCATCGTTGATTGGGATCATTATTTCCTTTTTCAAAGACAGTCTACTTATTAAACAGATGTCCAACAAAAGCAGTGCAAAACAAGACGACCGTCTGTAGACCAACGTTATGGAAAAGGGTTGGAAGATCTTACTTAATTAAATAGGGCCTCCGTGTTGTTAGGTCTTCGACACCTTAATATCAACAAAAAGAAAGTCTGATACGTGAGTTGCACGGAAAAATGGCGTCGGCGCTTTTTTACTTTTTTGTTTAATTTAGCAATCATTTAAAAAAAGAAAACAATAATTACGAAAGTCAGGAACTCATTTCTTACAACTATCTTTTTGAAACAGATAGTGCACAGTGCTTATTCTATATATACTCTAAAGGAAACAACTCATGAATCCATTCCTTCGACACCTGGGAATACGTGTGTCCGTACTTTTCATTGCTCGCGTGCTCTGGGACTGGGACTTTACTTGGTGCGTCGCTTTCTTGGCTCCATTTCTTGACTGGCTGGATTTTTTGCTTTCTGCCATGGAGAGATTGCCTCTGCCTTTCGGGGAAGGTGGAAGCGGAGCCAGCTCTTCGAAGAAACCAACAATTCCCGATCTAAATCTTCCCGCTAATCCAGTCGCTTCCCCGTCCCCGGGTGCGGCTCAAGAGGCCCTGCCGCAGGCGGCAGCACCGGAAGAAGTTGCCCACCCCGATCCCGATCAAGAAGAGCGTGCTGCACTTCGGGAAGAAGTGCAGACCTTGATCATAGAACAGCTGCAAGAGGAGTCTAAAAAGGCACAGGGGGTGCGGCTGTCCGTGCTATTTCCGGAAATGAGGGAAGTAGACTCCAGTTCCGCGGAGTCGATAATGTATTACGACTTAGAAATCTCCCGGGAGACAGATGCCGAAAGCCTCCGGGAATGGGTGGAGAAAATAAGAGATGACCCAAATCTCCTTAAGCCGCTCATTAAAGATTACCTTCCAAAAAGAAGGTAATCGAAGGGTCTTAAGGGCCATTTGGAACTATGATCTCTCTGGATTTTCTTCTTTCTTTTTTTCGGTATGCCGCTCCGCGAGCAAGGAGCGAAAGAACCAAGTGTGCTGTGGTGATGTCCGAATTTTCACCTATTTGTATCTATTTAGTGATCAGTTCGCTAGTTTCTTTGATCCCACTCGGTCTTCCTTTTCTATTTTCTTCCAATAGTTCTACCTATCCAGAAAAATTGTCGGCCTACGAATGTGGTTTCGATCCTTCCGGTGATGCCAGAAGTCGTTTCGATATACGATTTTATCTTGTTTCAATTTTATTTATTATTCCTGATCCGGAAGTAACCTTTTCCTTTCCTTGGGCAGTACCTCCCAACAAGATTGATCCCTTTGGATCTTGGTCCATGATGGCCTTTTTATTGATTTTGACGATTGGATCTCTCTATGAATGGAAAAGGGGTGCTTCGGATCGGGAGTAACAACTAGTGAGAGGGCAAAAATAGGGGGGAAGGACAAAGGAAATAGCGATGCCTACATTAAATCAATTGATTCGTCATGGTAGAGAAGAAAAACGGCGCACGGACCGTACTCGAGCTTTGGATCAATGTCCCCAGAAGGAAGGAGTATGCCCGCGTGTTTCAACGAGAACACCGAAAAAACCTAATTCAGCTCTACGTAAGATAGCCAAAGTACAGTTGAGCAATAAACATGATCTATTTGCTTACATCCCAGGCGAAGGTCATAATTCGCAGGAACATTCTAAGGTCTTAATAAGAGGAGGTAGAGTAAAAGATTCGCCAGGTGTGAAATCCCACTGTATTCGAGGAGTCAGGGATTTGCTGGGAATTCCGGATCGAAGAAGAGGCAGATCAAAATATGGTGCGGAAAAACCCAAATCGATATGAATGGAAGATGCCTCTGGAACTTGTTTTTCTCGGTCAGTATAAGGAAAGTTTATCGAGCTCAGGTATGGGCGACTCAATCACATGTGCTCGACTGAATATGCAGCCACGGAACTGCTAAATCCCTCGTGAGACTCCAGTTCCGGTCAATCGTGTCAGCCTTCATCACCGCTGCTTTGGCGACCCGACTGAACGAATGCGGTGACGCGACTTGTGTAGCGAGGAGCTTTCCGCAGTGAATTCAATCATTCAATCTATGAATCCACAGTGGGACGTTCTCAATCCAAAGTGGACTTTTGGGTCAAAGCCTAGACCAAAGGTGCCTAATAGCGTGGGGAGACTAATCGGGTAACGAATCCCATCCTCAGCTAAACCAAGCCCCGGGTGGTAGCCTAATCGAAGAAGTTGAGCTTGTGCCCAAGCCCACCTTTTTCTAAAATCTCAACGTGGGATAGAGGAGGTTTGGAACCCTCATCGCGAATTTCATGTGGGATATCCCCAAAGGATACCAAGGTCTAAAAAGCCAAGGTCGTGCTAGCCTTTGCCAGCCTGATGGACTTGGGAAGTGGACAGAAGTTCCATAATCGAGATCTGGGCAGGAAGATTTTCTTAACTGGTTGGGTCTGTGGCTGCGAATGAGAAATTCTTCCCGATCTGGTGGTATTGACTGACGCTGTCTGTAGCACAAGGGAAGGGTATTGATGCAAATCAAGCCTCAATGAAATGGACCTAGCCAAGTGTGGGATAGCCGTTCTGCTAGGCTTCCCCACCATGTCGATGGGCGCCCCGACCGCTGCTTGGCGTGGGGTAGCATAAGTCGTTTCCAGTGAAGAGGTGAGCGGTTTTCGAGAATCTGCCACCTCGAGGACTGAAATGTTTGGAGTAGTATAAGATAGTTGAGGATTTTGTGCTACAAAAATAGGCATAACCATAGGAGAAGGAATCGTCACTAGCGGTTGTTTAGGTGCCGTAGACTGCTTGTCAAAGTTTCCATAACAGGGTGGCACTGCACCATAAGGATGAGAAGTATGATTCTGTAACTCTAGAAGATAGATCTCTCTGCTGCTTTGATAGCATAGGTTCCTCAAACTCTTGTTATAGAGCTTTCTAATGGCCTTGTAGCTAGTTGAAAAGATAGCTAGAGGAATCTATTTTTTTATTAGGGATATGATTAGGATATAAAATCCTTACCCTATTCCCCCTTCTTTTTTCGTTCCGCTCTTCTCTTCCTTCGCTGCTTGAATGAAGGAATAAAGCATGATTGCGAACTACACTAAGATGCAGATAAACTCGTTAGCGGGAAGAACAACGACTAGCAGTATGAGGAAATCAAATAAAAAAAGGCTAGGGTTGCTTTCTCTGTTGGTTGAATTCGCCACTAGGTGGAATCAGACCTTCGGCTCTCGATTGCTGCTTGATTACCTATGTCGCTTGCATTAATCTTTCTTCACTTTCAGTTGACCAGCGTGCTTGGCTTCCTACTGAGTTCGAGTGAGGGTCTTTCACCTGAAAGAAAGTTTTTGCTCAGGTAATTGACTACTAAGATGGACCGCTCGTCATGAATCGCCTCCATTGTCCTACATTGCTAAAAAATAAGATGAACATTCGCTTTCTAGGTGACAATTATTCCCATCTAAAAATCCAAGGCCGGTTTTGGGTACATTCGTCTTGTCACGACGACGGTTTCTAGCGAGCGAGTCTGTCCGGCTTAAAGGGAGGTGTCTTCTCAGCAACTCGTGTAATGTCGTCGTCCTATGTTATGTATGAGGTGATTGATCTCTATGGTTCTCTCCGAAGGTTCAACAAGCTATTAGCTATGCGAGGGTTTTTTAGAGTAGAGAGCTCTCTTTTTTCTCTATCGTAGCACCACACGAGTACCCCTCTTCTGTCCTGTCCAGGCAGTCTGTAGGCAGCAGAACTTAGTGAGATCAAAGCTCAGCAGGATGAACGGCGGATAGGAGCCATCAACCGACCCGCTTCAGACAAATGTATGTCTGCCTCCATCATCATCTTTTTCATTCATGACAGATGAAAATTACAATAGTCTCAGATACAATACATAAAGAACCTGGGTGCAAGAAGGACATTTTCAATGCTTGCTTGAGCGGCGGCTTCGGCTCGTTCTTTCTGGACGGAGATAGAGTTAATCTTTTTTGCAGTTTCTGAACAGTCACCTTGCCCCGATCCAACTCTTGTCTGGTCTTCTCCATTTCTTTGTTGATCAGATTCCCATAGATATTCGCTTGTACAAGTTCTGCATAAAGTTCTTTTATCTGTTGTTCAAGCCTTTCTTTGAGCAGGGCGAACTATTTTCTTTTACAACTCACTCATCCGATCTTTTGTTAACGACTCCTTCTTCTCGGCCAGCCGCTTGACTTCTTGCACCGCTTTTTCATGAACTTCCCGTAAGGTTTGTTCTTTTTGGGTTTCCCGGTAGAATTCCAAGTCATTTCTTTCTTTATTCATCTTCATTTCCAGGGCTTGTCTGACTCTTGCAATTAGAGGCTCCGTTATGAACCCGTATGAATGAAGACCCTCCAGGCTGGTCTCATTTCTCTTTTTGGGTTGGAGTCCTCCAGGTGACTTTTAGCGCTCTCTCGATAAGGAGGGGAAGTCCTCTTTCAACACCTATCCTCATTCATTGTAGTAACATTGCCCTTTCTATGATTGTCGCGTTCTCCCGGACGTAACTTGGATTAGCCGGATATTTGACGAAAGATTCTCTGGCCCGGGTTAAATATATGTCTTCCGCCGTATTTCAGTTGTTGTTGCTGCTTGGGCACTTGGTTGAACCGGTACCTCAACAGCACTTGTCCTTGCCGGGGCCCCCTCTCCCATTGGTGCGCTGGAGACGGTTCTTTCTGTATCTTCGTCTTCTCCTCCTTCTGAGTCAAACAGATAAAACATGTGAATGAAGATAGATTGACCTCCTTCTTCTGACCCGGCCTCTTCTTTTTCTTCCTCCCGGATAGGTGCTTTTCCTTTTTCTTTTGACGAAAGCGGTTGAGTTTCTGTGCCCGGATGATCCGGCACTCTTCTTGCTTCGTCTGGCTGATCCGACTCAGTGATTATTTCGTCTGGTTGTACCCTCATTCCAGCCATCCCTTCCCCGGTAGGTCGAGCTATTTAACCCTCTCCCTTCGGTCGAGCTTCATTAAATCCAGCCTTGCCTTCGACGACTCAAACTAGGAGTGACCATTGTTTTCTTGTAGTTTCCATATGTCAGTGACCTTGTCCGATAGGTTGCCCAATGGTGCAAGTGTTACTTAGGTGTTCCCGATCGACTAACTGTTGTGAGAATTAGTGAATTAGGAGTTGTGCCTTAATCTTCCGAAGCTGCTTGAAAGTCTTTTGACTTATGGCATAACCGATCCTGCTAGTTAGCAAGCCTTGCCATTCGGATGAAAGGAATATCATATGAAAGCCTGATTCTTCCCTTATCAATCTTTGAGATGCCTGGTTGTGCCAATTTCCTTAGTTGACAATATTACTTTTATGCCTGGCGGCAACTCGGATCTTATGTTCTTTAGATGCCCAGCTTATCTGCCAGTTGTCTGGCTGCAAAAGGAAGAGGTTCAAACTCTGAAAGCCGAAGACGAAGCGAGGAAGGCAGCTACAGCAGCAGATAAGGAAGAGATTTAGGCTACTTCAGAGTCTTAATTGACCTACCGGACTCTAAAGGAAAGGTACACTTATTTGGAAACTAGAAACTTGCCGGTTTCCAAGCGAAACTCGATCTTACTTTGGCCGGTGGACATCATTGATAGTGGCATCTCTGTTTGCGCACATTGGAGAAAGTGCTCTGCTAGTGAAATCGGTCCATTTACACCTACAATTCTTTCAACCAAGGCCGAGCACTCTTCTTCTCGAATTTTTTTTGGATGCACTCTCGCTTTAAGTTAAGTAGCTGAAACCTCTATGTAGAAAAGTTTCTTATTTCGAAATGAATGGCATTCTAGAAGCTCTCACTCAAACAAGGACTTCCTATACTGTACTAAAGCGGAATCAGTGGACATAGAGTATGTCCCCCTCCTGACGTTCTCCTAGCGGGTGAACTATCAATAGCGATTGAAGCTCCTTATGCCTGGTTCCGAAAAACTCTCCCTTCTGAGCTACCCTTGCCTGAAAGCAGAAGAGGTAGCTTACTAACCTACTGGAGTAAGTAGTCTTGTCCGAAAGCCTCAGGCGAAAAGACAGCTTAAAAGTAACAAGGTTCTGAAAGAAAGACAAGCCTTAAGTTAAGGCAACTAAAGCTAGGAAGGTAGGTTAAAGTGACTAGTCTTTCTTATCCGAAAGCAAGCAAGATAACAAGGGAGGTTTTAGGCAACTCGCAGGTTTCGAGATGGGTTTCCTTGCGGGTGTGTTCACTTGTTTTCCTATTCAAGTTCTGGTTCCTATTTAAGAAAGTTAAGATTGTTATTGCCACCACTTAACCTACACTGGTTGAAAGGTTAAATGGTTCATTTTTCTTAACTTCAGATGAGTTAGGTTCTTTACGCAAAGAAGTCAGGCTTTCTTCCAGGTAGAAGCCCATTCCTTTTCAACAATCCAAATTTTGGTTTTTTTCTTTCTAGTTGAGATAAGGGGAGTAGAAGACGGAGAGGGGGGCAGTCACCAGTGACGAAAGGAGCTAGTTACCATAGGAGCTACAGATTCCGAAAGCTGTACTACTGTCTTCTGGGGCGAACTCCCTATCTTGATCGAAGTCCTGAAAGGCTTGCTTATGGTAGTCCTAGGTCTATAAGACGTAGGCTTATCAAACTGAGTTAATTGCATAGTCAAGAGGAACTAAGTGCTGGTGATCGGAACGTGGAGAACTCAGGCCGCTGGTAGTAGAGGAGAGGCTCAGAACCCATTTCCCGGCTTATACTATATAAGATGGCCGGTTTGCTCAGCAGGCTCCCTATCTTAAAAAAAGATCTTTTGGGTTAGCCAATCCAGTAAAGGAGCGGCGTGCAGTCTTCCTCCTTTCCAGCTCTGAATCAAATAAAATATTTCGGACTGACATTTCTGACTGGAATGATTAAAGAACTGCATCTCATTCCTTCGGGGACTTATGTTTTTCCTACTTGTACTGTATGTACTGACTGCCTGCCTCAATGCCCGTTGACTTACTGGTCACGTTACTGAGTTCCTAGGAACGAGCAAGGAAGGATTTTGAGCCCCAACGACAAAGGAACCTACGGGCGGGGCATTTTCGGGGAGTAGCCCGCTTCCCATTACTCAATAGGGCAATTCCTCGCACATAATTAAGGGAGCCATTGAAAGGTGACTAAAACACCAGAAACGACGACTACCCGAGCTAATGATAGAGGCAAGAACACTTTCCGGCCAGGCCTTACTATAACCAACCTCACAGATCCAACTCAATCTTTTACGCCGATGTATCGTACTCTCTCGACCAGGTCATCAAAAAGACTGCTAAATCTTTCCGAAGTGAGAGAAGGAGGGAAGGCGCGCTACAACGAACATAACAGCTAGCTGAAGTTAGCTAGCTAGGCTAGCGCGCAATGGCTTTCTCTGATAGGGGCTCGCTTCTTCAAGCTCCGCCCAACCTATACAAGGTGCTGCTCGCTTTCTCTCAGCCACTAGTGGCTTATGTAGTGGTCGGCATTCCTACGTGCTCCTCCTTGCCCCCCTACTTAAGAATCCAAAGGTGGCCTTTGGATGTTGTCGTGACGTTTTGGTAACAAAGGTTACCGGGGTCTAGGTTTATGGATGGATTCAGTCAGCGAAAG